TCGAGATTTAAGGAGTCAACTCAATGAAATATTTTTAGTAAAGATTCAAACGGATTAATAAAACTTTGTTCAAATAGTAATTCGAAGGTTCATTATTTTGGGGTATGGGTTTTATTTACCTTAGTGCTTTGGTGTAGTTTATGCTCTTCTATAATTCAATAGAATCGAACTCTTGAAACTAGAAAGTTCGACCCTCTAGTTATTAGTTATTGATAGAACTAAAAAAGATTTCTTTTTTTTTTTTTTTTTTTTTCATAAAAATTTTCTCATTTATATTATTTCCTACAAGTGAAAAAATGGATTTTATCAATGAACACAAAATATACCCCTTTTTTTTACTTTATTACTCAAAACTGACACATTATTCGGACAAAAAATTCCAGGCTTTTGTCAGTTGGGTTGAAAGAGACAGATATATGGGAAATTAATATATTAATTAGATTAATTCAGAGAAATAAGAAGTCAGAAAGTTACACAAAAAGTTTTCAAAATAAATGAATAAATTAGTTCCAACGATGTATTAATTTTAACAAAAGATCTTTTAGTTACCCTTCATTTATATTTATATTTATATATAGAGAAAAACTTCGATTATTGTAATTGTGACAAATAGGTTGATGGGGAAAAAAGACTCCCCACCCCCCAAAACAAGAAAATATACTAAAACAGGGCTCAAGCTTTGTATCTTGTCTTTATTCTTTTTTCAAAAGTTTTTTTAGAATTTACTAACCACCCCCTAAACCGAATAATTCTTATTATATATATCCTATCAGTGAAGCGAGTTATAGTTCATATTGATTAGCCACAAACAACAGGTTTGTTAATTTTCTATTAAGAATGAAATGGGCCTCTTTTTTGATTCAGATTATTCCAATGTTTTATTTTATGACTTATTTGTTTGTCGCACAAAAAAACTTTTTGAGTTTCCGGTAGAAAGAGATTTCCCTAATGACAACGCTTTTAAGGCTGCCCAATATCCTTTCCCTTTCCAAATATTTTTACGAATACGCTTTTTTGATATAGAAGTACGTTTTTTTGGAACTGCCATTTAAAAATTAAGAGGTTACTCGTTGTTATAGTTGGATGTGAAAGACATCTATTGGTCAAAAAGAATCTATTCATTATCTAGTTAGTCTCTAGATAATATTATATTTATATTATCTTCAGAAAACAAAAAAAAATATATAGATAAAAGATATGCGAAAATCGTACAAAATCTTACTATAAAAATAGCATTTAATTTTTTTCAACAAAAAGTTTTTCTATATATAGAATATTCGTAAGAAAGACTCGTTTTATTGATTCGTATCTTTATCTTTATTTGTTGTTCTTTTTGATTCACATCTATTTCTATAGAATCCGCTGTTGTACTATAGAAATTGAATTTGGTGAGACAAAGAATCTAAAAAAGACCTTCCCTTTTGAGCTCTGTCCATTTTTTTTCTACATTTCATTTATACAGAATAAAAAACACCGAAGGATTTAAGAACCCTTTAAGAACCCATTGCCTTATGAAAACTTTAATTTTTTCTATTAATTGGTCAAACTTGAGGAAAGAATACTCCCAAATTCCATTTTTAAATTAGAATCAAACTAATCATTAAAGTAATTAATCTGTTAAAAGATACATGGTTTGGTAAAAGAAATCTTAGTGATTTTTTTATTAATTTGATTGATTTTACCCCCTTTTGATAAATAGACAAATATATTTTATATAAAATGTTAGATATTTTAGCGTTTCCTAGAAATGTTTTTTATTGAAATGGAAAATAATCAATCAATTTCATAATGAAACTAGTTAATGATTTGGAACAAACTAACTAAAAAGCGAGATTAGTACAAATTTTTTAACTTAGTGAATCCTATGATTCATATCGATTCATATCAGAGTCAAGTACTTTTTTTAGTGTAATTTTTTATCCTTACTTTATGAATATAAAGTCATCTAATAATAATGAGAATTTTAATTTTCGTTATTTTAAGAAAATCCTAGTTAATATCGCTTTTTATGAGCAAGTTGGTCATATCATTTGCCCAATTGTAACTTCTTCATTTTAATATTTGAAGTATGTTGGAAAGACTCAGAATAAGTAAGAATATATAAAATTCGAAAATTATCTTTAAGTTAGTACATCTCTTGATTTTTTTTATTGACCCCTTTTGTTTTGAAATTGAAAGGGGGTAGAATCCGATAAATCGGAAACAATTAATTAAGAATAAAAAACTTTTTTTATGGAACAGACATATCAATATGCGTGGATAATACCTTTCCTTCCACTTCCAGTTCCTATGTTAATAGGAGCGGGACTTCTTCTTTTTCCGTCGGCAATAAAAAGTCTTCGCCGTATGTGGGCTTTTCAAAGTGTTTTTTTGTTAAGTATAGTCATGATTTTTTCGATCAATCTGTCTATTCAGCAAATAAATGGCAGTTCTATCTATCAATATGTATGGTCTTGGATCATCAATAATGATTTTTCTTTAGAATTAGGTTACTTGATCGACCCACTTACTTCTATTATGTCAATATTAATCACTACTATTGGAATTATGGTTCTTATTTATAGTGATAATTATATGTCTTATGATCAAGGATATTTGAGATTTTTCGCTTATATGAGTTTTTTCAGTACTTCTATGTTAGGATTAGTTACTAGTTCTAATTTGATACAAATTTATATTTTTTGGGAATTGGTCGGAATGTGTTCATATCTATTAATAGGGTTTTGGTTCACACGGCCTGTTGCGGCAAATGCTTGCCAAAAGGCATTTGTAACTAATCGTGTTGGGGATTTTGGTTTATTATTAGGAATTTTAGGTTTTTATTGGATAACAGGGAGTTTCGAATTTCGAGATTTATTCAAAATATTCAATAACTTGATTTATAATAATCACAATGAAGTCAATTTTTTATTTGTTACTTTGTGTGCCGTTCTATTATTTGCCGGTGCGGTTGCTAAATCTGCACAATTTCCCCTTCATGTATGGTTACCGGATGCCATGGAGGGGCCTACTCCTATTTCGGCTCTTATACATGCTGCTACTATGGTAGCCGCGGGCATTTTTCTTGTAGCTCGGCTTTTTCCTCTTTTCATAGTCATCCCTCACATAATGAATTTCATCTCTTTGGTAGGAGTAATAACAATATTATTCGGAGCTACTTTTGCCCTTGCTCAAAAAGACATTAAGAGAGGTTTAGCCTATTCCACAATGTCTCAATTGGGTTATATGATGTTAGCTCTAGGTATGGGGTCTTATCGAAGTGCTTTATTTCATTTGATTACTCATGCTTATTCGAAAGCATTATTGTTTTTAGGATCTGGATCCGTTATTCATTCAATGGAAACTCTTGTTGGATATTCTCCAAATAAAAGTCAGAATATGGTTTTTATGGGGGGTTTAACAAAGCATGTCCCAATTACCAAAATAGCTTTTTTATTAGGTACACTTTCTCTTTGTGGTATTCCGCCTCTTGCTTGTTTTTGGTCCAAAGATGAAATTCTTAAGGATACTTGGTTGTATTCACCAATTTTCGCAATAATAGCTTGGTTTACAGCGGGATTAACCGCATTTTATATGTTTCGAATCTATTTACTTACTTTTGAAGGACATTTAAACGTTCATTTTCAAAATTACAGTGGCAAAAAAAATACCCCTTTCTATTCAATATCTTTATGGGGTAAAGAAGATTCAAAAATAATTAACAAAAATTTTCGTTTATTAACGTTATTAACAATGAAAAATCATGAGATTGCTTCTTTTTTTTCAAAAAAAACGTATCGAATTGATCAGAATGCAAGAAACATCACACAACCTTTTATTACTATTACCCGTTTTGGAAATAAGAAGTTTTTTTCGTATCCTTATGAATCAGATAATACTATGTTATTTCCTATACTTGTATTGGTTCTATTTACGTTGTTCGTTGGATCCCTAGGAATTCCTTTCAATCAAGAAGGAGTGTATTTGGACATATTATCAAAATGGTTAACTCCGTCTATAAACCTTTTACATAAAAATTTGAATAATTCAATAGATTGGTATGAATTTTTGAAAGATGCTCTTTCTTCAGTTAGTATAGCTCTTTTTGGAATATTTATATCCTTCTTGTTATATAAACCTGTTTATTCATCTTTGCAAAATTGGGATTTAATTAACTATTTTGTTAAAACTGGTCCTAAAAGAATTCTTTTGGACAAAATAATAAATGGTATATATGATTGGTCATATAATCGTGGTTACATAGATGCTTTTTATGCAAGATTCTTTATTGGGGGAATAAGAAGATTGGCCAAGTTAACTTCTTTTTTTGATAGACGAGTAATTGATGGAATTACTAATGGAATTGGTGTTTTGAGTTTCTTTGTAGGCGAAGGTATCAAATCTATAGGTGGCGGGCGCATCTCTTCTTATCTTTTCTTGTATTTATTTTTTGTATCAATCTTTTTATTAATTACTTTTATTAATTTTTATTAATTACTATTTTTGACACTTGCTTTGCGACTACGTTTAGTAGGCCTATAAATTATTACTTTATCCCTTTTTCTTGAACGTATCTGATAATCCAATGGTAGGCCTTCGTGAGCTGCGCCCGACAGGAATTCCAACTCGGTAATAAGTTTGTATGACCATCGAGGGACTTTTTTACTGATTTCTTTTATTACAAATTTTTGTTTTGTTTTTTGACCATTAGGGCTAGTTAGAATTGTATTCAATAAAAATTTGTAAAATTTGGCTCTTTTTTCTGAACCAATCCTTCCTTGTTCTTTTTCTGAAAATAAAGAGAGGCCCTTCCAATTTAAACTCGATCCCGATTCTCTATCAAATTTACTGATTAAAGTAAATAAATGACGATTTTCCGTTGAAAAAGTTTTTTTATCAAATCGGTCTATTTTCTGTTCAAACTCTTGGTAATCAGTATCAGGAAGAAGGATACTATGAATCTTATTAATTTCCATTGTCTCTATGAAATTTTCTAACGAAATTTTATTTATGATTGAAGG